TGGTGGAGACACGAACAAATAAAAAAAAAGTAAGAGGAAACAAAACGGAGTTCGTTTCCTTTGTATACTTTAATACACAATAATACACAATACCCATCGTTTCTTTTGCCTGTTTTATATACATAAAACTTAATTAAATTAGTAAGGGGTATAGCTCCGACACTTAGATGGATAAGTATGTATCATGATCTATAACTAGAATACTGAATATGTATGTCGACCCATATCAATTAATTTGTCGAATATATACTCATACAAATTACTCATGTGCCAGGAACCAGATTTGAACTGGTGACACGAGGATTTTCAGTCCTCTGCTCTACCAGCTGAGCTATCCCGACCATTCACGACGCATCATCCTCATTTTATTTTAATATAGGACTTGGGTCTATGTCAATTAAAAAACGAAAAGATATTCCAAAGTATTATCCAGGCCCTGGTAGAATTTCTTGTATCTTCAAAAAGAAAACCTTGTAAGTTTCAATACAGTACAAATAATACAAATAATGATATAGATTGTTAATTATTTTAATTTAATACATTATTCAAAGATGCTCATTTGCATTTGTACACGTATCATATATATCACACACAAGGCTTATGATGTGATAAGAAAAAAAATTTCCGCTCAGATCGGTTTGTGAATGAAATAGTAGAGTGAGAATAACTGCGAACCATAACCAATTTTGAGTCACTAACAAAATAAAATGAGAAGATAAATAATTAGGGAGGCAACCAGGTCTTTTTGGGGATAGAGGGACTTGAACCCTCACGATTTCTAAAGTCGACGGATTTTCCTCTTACTATAAATTTCATTGTTGTCGATATTGACATGTAGAATGGGACTCTATCTTTATTCTTATCCGATTAATCAATTCTAAAAAAAAAGATTTATCAGACTATGATGGAGTGAATGATTTGATCAATGAATATTTATTTCATTTTTCAATTTTGATTTTGAATCGATTCACAAAAATTCTTTCATTTTTCATATAAATAGATAGAAAAAAATTATAGAACCGGTTGGAGTCATCATTAATCATTTTTAATCATTTGGCGATAGTATTTCAGTAAGTATACATATGTATATAGGTTTATCTTTCATCCTTTCGGAAGTTTCGATGGAAGGATTCCTTTACGAACACAATGCAGCCAACTCCATTTGTTAGAACAGCTTCCATTGAGTCTCTGCACCTATCCTTTATTTATTCTCGCTTTCTGAAACCTTGTTTGTTTTCATAAAACGGGATTTGGCTCAGGATTGCCCATTTTTAATTCCAGGGTTTCTCTGAATTTGAAAGTTATCACTTGGTAGGTTTCCATACCAAGGCTCAATCCAATTAAGTCCGTAGCGTCTACCAATTTCGCCATATCCCCCCTTTTTTTGTGATGTGATTAGGATCACATCATGATGCCGTTTACCCTTTTTTGTTCATTTCCATTTATATTATGCTGGAACCGTTGAATTGATTAGATATCGATTCCTGTATTGAAAAGTGTTTTCTCCGATTTGATTTTTTATCTATCTTCTTTCATCTCTATTGGAGACCATACTTGGTCCAACCAGAAATTCAATATAGATATATACCACATAACATATATCTATTATAATTATTATAATATACATGTCCCAATTTCTATGATTTTCTATCATTTTTAGTGTGCAATTTTGAATACTTGAACGGTCGATTCTTTTTTTTTTTTTTTGTCTTAGGTTTCGCCTTTCCGAATGAAACCCTAGGAATGTTTCATTATGGTCTGGATTGCACTTTTCTCCTCTTATCCTTTTCTTAGGGCAGATCATAAAAAAAAAAACGACAAAGGGCAATTTAGTATTATTAATTTCAAATTTCATTAATAGCCATAACTAATCGAATGGATATAATTAATCAATTAATCATTCCGTTAATTTATATATTAATGAATATTAATGAAATTATTTCAAATTCTCTATTTTCGCTTTCAAATAGATATAATAATTAATTAATTATATTAATATATTATACGATTATAATATACAATAAATATACAATAAGATTCTAACTTAATTACTAGATTATATTCCTAACTTTAGGTACAAAATTCTATTTCAAATTCTAAATCTAAATAAATATCTAGAAATAAAAAACCATGTACTAAAATATTTTATTTAGAATTTATATAGTTTTCTTTTTATTTTATATAGTAAAATATCAAAAAACAATATTAAAAAATAGTAAAGGAAATATTAAATATGGAATAGTAAAAAAATATTCGTCTCTAATTAAACAAATTAAGATATTTATTATTGATAAACATATATTTGAGAAATAGATCTAAATTAATATATCAAAATGAAATATTTTTGAAAATTAGATTTTCCATTCTTATTCGTTTCTATAGTTGAATTTTTCTACATTTATATCATATTTATTATGAAATAATTAAGAATAAACAGTTAAGATCTCAGCAGCAGTAGTTTACTAAATTAGTATACGTGTACAATTTATGTTATGTGAGCCCGCTTAGCTCAGAGGTTAGAGCATCGCATTTGTAATGCGATGGTCATCGGTTCGATTCCGATAGCCGGCTTTTCTCCATTTGTTTTATTTTTTAGATAATTGATAATAGCAAATCTAAAGTGAAAAGCTTCTTTGCCCGTTCCTAAAGGTCGCCGAGCCCCTTCCCCTTCGATTATTTCATAGAAACTTCCAATTATTAATAAAAATTGGATTGGAGGGGTTTGGTCTCTGTAGAACAAATCAATCAAGAAAAGAGCCCTTCATTTTTTTTTTTTTCGATTATTTCAAATTCTTTTTCTTTTTTATTTATATAATACAATTATATATACAATATTTCTATACAATAAGGTCTGACTATTGATACAATTCCTCTAATTATTCTTTGTAATACTTCAGTAAATTTCGCTTCATTTATCATATTTTAGTTTAGTTTTAATTTTGGTTTATGAAATTTCATAAAAAAAAGGAGTCTTTATGTCGCGTTACAGAGGACCTCGTTTCAAAAAAATCCGCCGTCTGGGGGCTTTACCGGGGCTAACTAGTAAAAAGCCTAGAGCCGGAAGCGATCTTCGAACCCAATCGCGCCCCGGCAAAAAATCGCAATATCGTATTCGTTTAGAAGAAAAACAAAAATTGCGCTTTCATTATGGTCTTACGGAACAACAATTACTTAAATACGTTCGTATCGCCGGAAAAGCCAAAGGGTCAACAGGTCAGGTTTTACTACAACTACTTGAAATGCGTTTGGATAACATCCTTTTTCGATTGGGTATGGCTTCGACTATTCCTCAAGCCCGCCAATTAGTTAACCACAGGCATATTTTAGTTAATGGTCGTATAGTAGATATACCAAGTTATCGATGCAAACCCAGAGATATTATTACGGTGAGAGATGAAAAAAAATCTAAGACTCTGATTCAAAATTATCTTGATTCATCCCCCCCTGAGGAATTACCAAAACATTTGACTCTTCACCCATTCCAATATAAAGGATTAGTCAATCAAATAATAGATAGTAAGTGGGTCGGTTTGAAAATAAATGAATTGCTAGTTGTAGAATATTACTCTCGTCAGACTTAATCCTAACTAAAATAACACGGCAAATTTTGCTCCCCCTTTTTTCGCTTAAGTAAAGGGGCTGAGGGAAGTAAGTTAAGGGTTTTGGTCTGGGGATTTTTCTCTCATTCATGTATCTATAGATCAGTAGGGTATTTTCATTCCTTGTCCATTTTATCCAGTATTTTCGTACCACAGAAATTAGGATTAGGAATAAAGAATCCATATCAAAGAAAAGCTACAGGCTAGTTGTTGGAGTATCCATTCTTATTTGATGCATTGTGGCCAGTAACATTGATGAATTAGGTGAAGAATACGGAAAGAGAGGGATTCGAACCCTCGGTAAACAGAAGTCTACATAGCAGTTCCAATGCTACGCCTTCAACCACTCGGCCATCTCTCCTACATAATGATTATGGCTCAAAACCCGAGTGAATAGTGAGCCATTGATATTCATTTTGTATAGGTATGTACATTCCATTTTCACTATAAAAATGGAACTCTAAAAGCATAAAAGTTTTCATCAAAGATAAATCCTCCCTCCGAGGCTGGGGATAAAGATAATTTTTTTTATGAAAAAAAAATTGTAAAATAAAGATATATCTATTCATGTTTGCGAAGATAATGTTTCCGCCCTTTCTAATATTTATACCGGATTAAATCACTCAATTGGAACGAATCCGCGGATCGATCTATTTTTTTAGACTATGTTTAATGGCTACCTTTATACCACGATTCTATTTAGTTTAAACTATTATTCTATTTTCATAAAAATTCTAAAATCCTTTTCCAGTTTTCGATTTTTCAACAAGAATTCCTTACTTCAACCTCTTAACCCATAGATTTATTCCAAATTCATGAACCACCCCCCGGTTTTTCTATTTGATTGTATAGCGTATACCCACTATACACATAACACAAAGCAGACGGGATTCCATTTTAATCATAGAATTATTATTTGATTCTTTTTCCTCTTTTGAATCAAAACTTCTCGAATTATCCTAATCTCTAAGAGAAATTCTTTGATTCTTCAACCTCAATGAAATAGGAACAGTTCCCTTCATTTTTATATTACTACATTTGGATGAAATCGAATCGGATTCAAATATGAAATTTTTTTTTTATTGATTCCTGTCAAAAATAAACAATTGGAGTAAAAGGGCGTCTTTTTTAATGAATCCGTTTTTACGTTATTTCGTACTGTACAATTCCTTTGTTTGTGAGATCATTTTCTCACGAAAGGAAATTCAAAAAAATTATAGAATGGATTAATACACCTATGTCTAGATCTGGGATAAATGGAAATTTTATTGATAAAACTTTTTCAATTGTAGCCAATATCTTATTACGAATAATTCCGACAACTTCAGGAGAAAAAGAGGCATTCACCTATTACAGAGATGGTGCGATTTGATTTTTTTTATTTCTTTTTTTTTTTTTTAC